GGATCTATGCCGAGGTATTGAGGGTGATTCTCAAATATTGTAGAACAGAATGTGATACGATGAGATAGAATGCAATAGAAACAAAGACAGGGAACGAGTTACCTACTCCTAACGGTCAAAGCGAGCCCTTTCATTCAATTCTTCATGAAAGAATGAAGAATGAATCAAATCTCCCCAAGTAGGATTCGAACCTACGACCAGTCAGTTAACAGCCAACCGCTCTACCACTGAGCTATTGAGGAACAACGGGAGATTCGACCTCATAGAGTTCAACTCCCGTTCTCAACCCATGAACAATATGAGTCCGAAGCTTCCTTCGTAACTCCAGGAACTTCTTCGTAGTGACTCCGTTCCATGCCTCATTTCATAGGGAACCTCAATGTGGCTCTATTTCATTATATTCCATCTATATCCCAATTCCATTCATTTCATATCCCTTTTGTGTCATTGACATAAGAGATGTTATATCTGTTTCTATCTATATAGATATGGAAAGTTAAGGAATCATCATATAATAATCGAGAAATTGCAACTAGAACATGAAATTGCAATAGAAAAAAAAGGGGGGAGGTTTGTGATGATTTTTAAATCTTTTCTACTAGGTAATCCATTATCCTTATGCATGAAAATAATAAATTCGGTCGTTGTGATCGGGCTCTATTATGGATTTATGACCACATTCTCCCAAATAGAATCATTTTAGAATCTTTTTACTTTCTTATTTATTTTCTTTTTTTCTATTTTTATGTTATGATATTATTGAAGGATTTTTGGAATTTATGGAATTAAATCTAGATAATAGATAAATATAGATAATAATTAAGAATAAAGTAATTCTTTTTTGAACAATATATGTCTTTCACATACAACGATAAAAAAAAGGAGTCAATTACCTTTTGAATGGCAGTTCCAAAAAAACGTACTTCTATGTCAAAAAAGCATATTCGTAGAAATCTTTGGAAAAAAAAAGGATCTTTAGAGGCAGTCAAAGCTTTTTCTTTAGCTCAATCTATTTCCACCGGACAGTCAAAAAGTTTCTTTGTTGCACAAAAAAAAGTCTTGGAAAAATCTTAATTGATATGTTTTAAAGAACTTCCAAAGTATTGTGTATTGTATTTTATTTCACTTTTCATTATTAGTTATTATTAGTTAGAGCTAGGTAATAGAAAAAGAAGAATCTTTCTGTCTACTTGATTCAAAGTACTCAGTATTGTATATTTTATTTTTTTATATCTATTTATATCTATAGATCTATTGAAATTGAGATTTATTGATATTGAATTGAATTCGTAAGATTTTTTTTATTTCCTATGAATTGTGCTTTTCAAAATAGAAAAGCACAATTACGATAGACAAGTAAGAATCTTCATATTCCATTCTACTTTATACTATGGCCTTGGGCCTCAAAATCATTAGAAAAAAGATTATGAATTTTAGACTCCGACTGAGAACGAAACTTTTGAGTTCTGACTGTTCTGGATAAACAAAAGCTAGATTTCTAGTACGGATAAAATTCATTATTAAAAATGAACTTATGAAGATGAAGATACTAATTAAGTAGTATTGATATTGAACATTTCCATATGAATATACGAATGGAAATGCATCTTTCTTCATTGTTTGCTAAACAATATTGAATATAGACAATTCAACATGAATTTCCTATTATTATTTAAAGTAAGCCGCCGCCATGGTGAAATTGGTAGACACGCTGCTCTTAGGAAGCAGTGCTAGAGCATCTCGGTTCGAGTCCGAGTGGCGGCATAAATATTAATTCATGTTAATAATATAGATGCAATAGATCTAATTGTATAATAGATCTAATAGAATCTAAATAATCTCAATTTTTCAATATTTTAGATTCTATTTAAGCCCCAATTTAAATTTTTTAAAAAGGACTTTTCTTTATGATATTTGCGACCTTAGAGCATATATTAACTCATATTTCCTTTTCGATCATTTCAATTGTGATTATAATTCATTTGATGAACTTATTAGTCTACGAAATCGAAGAATTACGTAATTCGTTAGAAAAAGGAATGATAGCTACTTTTTTTTCTATAACAGGGTTTTTAGTTACTCGTTGGATTTCTTCGGGACATTTTCCTTTAAGTAATTTATACGAATCATTAATTTTCCTTTCATGGAGTTTATCCATTATTCATATAATTCCGTATATTAGAAATTATAAAAATGATTTAAACACAATAACTGCACCAAGTGCCATTTTTACCCAAGGTTTCGCCACGTCAGGTCTTTCAACTGAAATGCATCAACCCGCAATATTAGTACCTGCTCTACAATCTCAGTGGTTAATGATGCATGTCAGTATGATGTTATTGAGCTATGCAGCTCTTTTATGCGGATCTTTATTATCAGTTGCTCTTATAGTGATTACATTTCAAAAAAAAACCAATTTTTTTTTGAAAAACAAGAATTTTTTCAGTTTAAGGAAATCGTTTTTCTTTGGTAATATAGAATATTTGAACGAAAAAGGAAGTATTTTAAAAAAGACTTCTTTACTATCATTTAAAAATTTTTACAAATATCAATTAATTCAGCATTTGGATTCTTGGAGTTATCGTGTCATTAGTTTAGGGTTTACCTTTTTAACCATAGGTATTCTTTCTGGAGCAGTATGGGCTAATGAAGCATGGGGTTCATATTGGAATTGGGATCCTAAGGAAACTTGGGCATTTATTACTTGGACCATATTTGCAATTTATTTACATACTAGAAAAAATTCAAAATTGCAAGATCAAGTTACGAATTCGGCATTTGTAGCTTCTATAGGATTTCTCCTAATTTGGATATGCTATTTTGGGATCAATCTATTAGGAATTGGGTTCCATAGTTATGGCTCATTCCAATGAATGTCTAATTGAATATAAAGAAACTGCATAAAGAATAAAGAAAAAATAAAGGATACATAAAAGAATCGTCAGATACACAATGAAATTTTGTTCGAGTTTTTGAGAACCTTTTGAATAATTCCTCTATTTAAAATTTAAAAGGTTCTCAAAAACTTTAGATATATCTAATTACAATTCTAATTAACACTTACCTTTTTTTCATTGTACAACGAATAATCGTGAAAATATGAAAGTCGAAGAATTATAAGACTTTTTTTTTTCCAATTAATGAAATTTACTGAATATAAAAAAAGAATGAGTATCTATAAAAATAGAACTTGTACCTTGTCAACCGATAACGGGAGAACAAATCAGGATAAATACCAATTCCTATTACAGGTAGAAAGATATAGATCGAGACAAAGAGTTCTCGTGGTCCGGACTCAAAAAAATTCGAGTTTGTAATATTAAATAGCTTGTATCCATAGAAAATCTGACGTAATATCGTAACATAGATAATAAAAAATCTAATTTAATATCATTCCAATTGACATAACAAAAGGAATTAACATTTTTGGTATGAAAAAATATTTTGGGCTGGTAATTATTCTAAAAAAGAGTAAGAATTCTGCAACAAAACCACGCATTCTTGACAATGCAAGAGAAACCATCGAGAAACTACTAAACATGATAAAGAACATGATAAATATTTTTGACATTGGAATTTGACATTGGAATAGGTATTCCCATCTTTTCGAGATAAAAAAAACGTATTCTATCACAACTTTTTTCTGCTAAGAAAAAAGCACAGCACCAATCAATCTATGAGATAGTATTTATAAAATGATTTCATTAAGTCCTATGCCAGTTATTCCTATAATTAGTAAACCCATACTTAGAATTCCTATTAAGAAAAAAAAAGAACCTCCGGTAGTGCACAAAAGAAACTTTGTAGTCGAGTATAGACATTTTTTTCCTCCCCACATGGATAAAAGTAAATAAAAAAAGAATTAATTTGAATTCCTACATGATGAAAAAAAGTAAAAAGTCTCGAGAAGAATATGATGCTATTTGACCACTATACATTGCTAACATCAAAAGAAATATAAAAATATAAAAATCGCGAATTTTTAGTAATTGGCCAAGCTACTAAAGTAGTTCTAAATCCTGTCAGTAAAAAGGGTCCTATGGAAAGTCCATCGGTTTCCAGTCTCCATTGAAAATAAAAAGGATTGATCCATTTAGAATCCTTCTTAGATTGGGTTAACGGATCGTCCAATTGGAAAATGATAAAAAAATAAAAACAAAATAAATAGATCATTAGAAGGAACTCTAGGATACATATATATAGAGTATACCATCTATACACCTTTTTTCTCCTATGAGTGAAAAAGATAATTGAAGAACCCGCAAATATGGTCAAACCAAAAAGTATTGTTAACCAATAAAAATAACTCGTGATAAAGACAAGATAAGATTATACCAGAAAAGCCCGTGCTCGGGAGAAGAATAATAGATTCTCTTTTCTCGAATACGGGCTTTTGTTGGTAAAGAGGAATCAAATGATTCAAGTGGAGTTTTTTGTTACATATCAATAAGAAAGACCCATGCTGCGAGTTGTTTCATGCCATAAATAAACACGGACACTCAAAAAATCCGTTGGACAAGCGGATTCACATCTTTTACAACCTACACAATCTTCGGTTCTTGGCGCAGAAGCAATTTGCTTAGCTTTACATCCGTCCCAAGGTATCATTTCCAATACATCCGTGGGGCAAGCTCGAACACATTGGGTACATCCTATACATGTATCATAAATCTTTACTGAATGTGACATTGGGTCTGTAAATTCCAGTTTTGAACACAAAAAATTTTCAATCTGGTAAAATAAGAAAATGAAATAATCATATATTTTCTATTGTAGACACCAGATGAATCAATGATTTATCAAAAATTTAAGAATCAATATATTTTTTAATCTGTTTATGAGAAAGGACCAAGATACTTTGATTTCCATTTAAATAACCATGAAATAAAAGTTTACGAATTCAATTCATGTTAATTTTACTATATGTATATATGTATATAGATATAGAATATATAAAGATAAAATATATAAAGATTCTAGTATATAGAAATCTAATTATATAGATAATATATAGATAGATAGAAAATATAGATAGATAGAAATAGAATTAAGGATATTATTGATAGATTATATATAAATATCAAATTAAATATCAAATTAATACGTTTGTTATTAGTTTAGTGATAGAAGAGGTTAGTAACTCTAAATATCAATCATAAATCTATATGAAAAAAGAAAAGAAAGAAAATAAATAAGTAAATAATAATAAGATAATTTTAGATTCTATTAATATTGAATTCTAATTATATTATCTTATTATTCTAATTCTATTAGATTCTATTTAGAATATTCTAAAATTCTATAAAAGTCTTATATTTCTATTTATATGTGAAAATAGAAGAATTATGACTAATTCTTCAGCAAATTTGATTGATTAATACGAATTTATTTTCTATTACGATGGATCAACGAGACAATAGCTAGGCTAATAGCTGCTTAAACAGCAGCAATGGCTATAACAAAGATTGAGAAAAAATACATTAAATCCATTTTCATTCTTTCAATAAAAAAAAGAAGTTCTTCTTTCTTATTATATTAGATTATTGATATTAGATTATTGACGAGCCATAGTAATTGCACCTATCAAAGAAAGTAAAAGTATTAGATAAATGAGTTTAAAAGGAAGAAAAAAATCTGTGGATAAATGAATCCCAATTTGTTTAACGTTACTTATGAAGAAATCCTGTTTTATAATCTGATTTGATCTTGTAGTCCAAAAAATTCCGTACCATAACGTATCTGGGAAAGTAGTCATTCAATGAAAAAAAAATATTTGTACAAACCCATGAAGTGATCCTATTTCCAAAGGTCCGCAAATAGGAATCATTGGAATATTCTGAACCGTTCATAAACAGCACAGCAAATATGATTAATACATTTATGGTTCCCACAAATAAGCAACTGAGTGGCATCTACAAAATAGGAATTAAAAAAAAATATAGAAATATAGAATTAAGGATATACACCAATACCAATGAAAAGGCAGAATCAATGGGATTGGTAAGTAATTCTATTCCCAGACCTCCTAATATAAGAAATGATTCCAGAAATATTACTAAAGATATTGAATAGTTACAGGTAAATGATTTGTATAGGATAAGGTAATTATGAAACTTTGTCCAATGTCCCTTGTGGCTCATATTTTTTTCCTTAATTCATTATTTCATTCATTTATTAAAATGAAAAATATAAACAAAGAATAACTGAACTAAGAAAAAAATAATTAAAAAAGAAAAAAGAACAAGAATAATAATAAGAAATTTAAATTGAATTAAGAAATTTTTGGTTCCCTAATATTTAATTGATCCATTAATTTCTTATAACGCACTTTATTTTTCTTTGACAAATAAGTCAATAATCGTTGACGTTTTCCTAGAATTATCCGTAGACCCCTTTGTGATAAAAAATCTCTTTTGTGCAATTCTAAATGTGAAGTAAGTCTCCGTATCTTACTGGTGAAATGGAATACTTGAAATTCAACAGATCCACTATTTTCTTCTTTTTCTTCTTGTGTAATAACTGAGATGAATGAATTTTTTTTGACCATAAATGAAAATTTGTATTTTTATTTTCTGTGAATTTTACTGATCAGGAAAAATAAAAAAATAAGAATAAAGAATATTTATTATGCCAGTTATTTTTATCTTTTTATCTAGTATACATCAAATTTGAATTCTATTCATATACTCTTTTTTTCATTTATGTGTTTCATGTTTTTATGTTTTGTATATTTTGATCAAAATATACAAAACATATATGTATTCGCGAAATAGAACAATTTCTTTATTCTTTTTACTTAATCTTTTTACTTAAAGAAATTCCACTCTTCCTAATGAAAGTTTATATACTATGAAATCAGAATCATGTATTATATTATTACTACATAGTATATATGTTTTGGCTTTATCATCTACCAAATATGTTAGACGATATGTAGGAAATTCACTATAAATTCTTTTTCATTTGAATTGAATTCATTCCTAATTGTTAATACATATGTATTCTTAACATACTGAAACGACTGCTGTTATTGGCATCAAACCAATAGCGATTCATACAAGCTAAATCTTCTAATCTATAATTGGGCCAAAGAAACAATTTGAATTTAATGAAATTGTTTCTATCTGTATTAATATGTTTGTTCTCATTCAAAAATTGTCCACAGTTTCTTATTTTATTTTCAGTGCAAAATCTTGGATTTCTATCCACAACATGAAAATTCCGGGAATTTAAACAAATTCGAATTCGAAATTCTCTACGACGTATGGGGGATAGAATATTTTCAGGAACAAGTAAATCATAATGATTTTTGTCTCCACTCAAAAATAGGTTGCTGTGTTGTGCAATGGATTTTTCAAAACTCCTTTTCTCAATTCTTTTTTTTGTGTCTTTTTTATTTGTTTGGTACTTCTTATTATCGACTGATGAAATATCCATAGTTTGATATATAATAGATTTTCCGTCCCTTCGTATAGATAGACAAATAGGTTCAATAATAAATATTCCCTTTCTTATTAATTCTGCAAGAACTAGGTCCCTTTGAATCAACATTTCATCTAGATTTATTTCACCTCTTTGAATCGAAGATAGAGCAATTTCCTTTGGATTTATCAGTCTAAGTAGGAGACAATATACCCTTAGATTTTTCATTATTTTCTTATTCAAATGATCAGCCCATCTTAGTTGAAAAAGTAAATATTTTCTCAAAAAGAAATCTAGTTCCATTTCATTATTGTTCTTATATTGTTCTGTTTTTATTTCTAAGCTTGCGTAATCTTCTTCAACAGCTTTTTTCTTCTTTTGGTTTAGTAGATTCAATACAAAATCTCTTTGAACCTGTTGTTGGTTTTCTTCCTGCTTGGAATTTACTAATTCAAGATCTTTTTTTTTATTAGATGATTTTACGTTAATTTTTTCATTTATAGAAAAATGAAAAAAGAGTGATTTGATTGGGATGATCCAAGGTTGAATTTTATATACATCAAAAAGTAGTACAAATTCTGGGAAGAACCAAGTTTCTAGATTGGATATAGTATCATGATTGGATGCGATATCATTATCATAGAAACTTTTTTTATTCATTCCCATGCAATCAAAAATGAAATTGCATGTTTTGATCTTTTGATGAATTGTAGGAAAAAAAAGATCTTTTTTTTCCATTTTGTTGAAATTATTAATTTCAGTCTTAGTATTTTTCTGAATCTTGATGCCAATATGTGCATTGGTCCAGATATCCATATTATTCTCAATATTATTTAGAAAACAAAGATGAAGAATTCTACAATCAAAATATTTTCTATCCAAATTAGTATTCCTATCAATAAGAAATCCTTTTTCTAGATAATCATTACTAGGTATACTTACCAATACATAAAATGATTCAGGTTTCGATGTATTCAAATGATATGTAATTTCTTGGTCCCTGTTTTTTTCTAATGTTGATCCAGAAATGTATAAATTAGGGAGGCTTATGTATTTATATGATAAAATATCATATCTGTAATGTTTTTTCCATTTATCTTTTTTATTCATAAATGAATTCTCTGCATAGTCATTTTCTTTCATGGAATAAATGAATCGGTATTTTTTATAGAGATCCAATTGGTTTGATTCCTTGTTTTGAATCGTACGATGTTTATCAATTCTATTTCTCCATTCTTTAGGTACTAATACTAATTGATACTTTTTTTTTTGAGATAAATCGTATTGATAATAACTTTTTAACCAGTTTTTCCATTCGTTCATTACAAACGTATTAATTTGCTTATGTCTTGATTTATAATTAAATATTCCGTGTATTCTACAATAGTCTTTTAAATTATCCTTAAAAAAAGGATAGCTCCCTTGATATTGAAATACAGATCTCAATTGAGACTTATTAAGTAATTGGTTTTGGGATATTTTGTAAAAAACATATGCTTGGGATAGGGAAGATAAGTTCCAATAAGTATTGGAATTTTTATTGCTAGTCTTAGTATTATCAATATTTGAAAAAAATTTGTTTATAGTCAAAATAAAATTCATTGTATTTTGATTTCTTTCATCAATTCCTTCTTGTTCTTTATTTATTCCATTGTTGTAAATGGATTTATTAAAGATCTTTTTTGTTGATTCAAAGAAAAGTTGTGTATTGATTTTAGAAATGGTAATGGTACATAAAAAAATATCTATGTATATTTTTTCAATGAATGATTTGATAAAGTAGTGTGATTTACGCATTAATCGGATATTTTTCCTTTTTACTATTTTCCAAATAGGCTTCTGTAATCCCGATCTTTTATTATCATAAATTATAACTATTTCTTTTTTTTTCTTGTCTTTTGCAATTCCTTCGATTTGATTCCTGATTTGAATTGTCTTATCAGAAAGATCTTTCATTCTTCTTTCTATTAGTGAATAATTGAACCAATTTATCGTTTGATTTAGAACGGATGATTCGCTAGGAATATTTCTTTTTAAATCTTTATTATTTTCGTTCGGTTCATATACTTTTTCTTTCCTCACTTCAAATAATAAATTTGGATTTACTTTATCCAGTTTTTTCATTATTAGGTTGATAATTCGAACTATTTGGATGACTCCTTTTTTTTTTTCTTTTCTAACTTTTAGAAAGGATTTTTTTTTTATTATAAGTTGTAAAAATTTATTTTTCACCTTTTTCTTTCTTTTTTTAAGTTCTTTATAAATAGGTTCAAAAAAGAAAGGTCGTTTTCGGGGAGAACCAAAGGGAAGTTCCGCTTCCATTCCCCAGACTGTTAAAAAACAAAAATTTATTTTTTTTTCTTTTTTTTTCATTAGATCTCTATGATGAGATCTTGCCCTAGATTTTCTCCAAGGTTTTAGACAGAAAGGATATAAAATCTTTATCTGAATACCGTCTATTAACCAAGCTTGGGGAAATTCTGTTTCTGAGAATTGAACACCGTTATAGGTGCATTTAATATGTATTTCTCTATTCCATTCCTTAAAATCCTCGTCCCACTCGGGAATTTGAAATAATAACATACGGAAAAGATTTTTGGCTATTATTAATGAAGGCAATATAATGTATTTTCTAAGAAAAGATTGGGTTACTAACATCAAACCTCTTATTACTTGAGTAAATATAAAGGTATCCCAAGCTTCTGATATTTCTATCTGTTCATTTTTATATTTTTTTTCTTCTTTCTTATCTTCATTTTCAAAAGAGGAAATTTTTAATTCTGATTCTTGTTCTCTCCCCATCCAATTCCTAAAAATTAGATTCTTAATTTCGTTGATATCAAAAAACGAAAAAAAAGATGTTTTGTCTAGACGATCCAAAAAAAGAGGAGAATGTACATTTGCTTGAAAGAGGTTCCAAATAACTGTTTTACGTCTTTGAGCGCGCATGGATCCTTTGATTAGATTGCGACGAAAATCCGATTGTTGTGAGTAACGTATCAAAACTAGCTCTTCCGTTTGATCATCCTTTTCATCATTGTTACTAGTATTCTGAATACTAGAAAGAGAATTGGTATTCTGATCATTATCGTTATAAATTATCATACGTTTGGATCTTCTTGAATGAATCTCATAATATTCTTCCTCTAAATCTTCTTCATTTTCTTCTTCTTCTCCCAAATTCTCGGTTAATTTGTATGACCATCGAAAAACCTTTTTACTGATTTCTTCTTTTCTAATTCCAATAGATTTCTTTTTCATTCTTTTTTGATCTTTTGTATGTGTTGTAATTACATCAAATAAAAATTGAAAATATTTTTCTTCACTTTCTGAATCAATTCCTTTTTCTTCTGTAGAATTTAAAAATGATTGACAGTGAAGTTTTACGGAATTATTAATAAGTAAATCATGAATCTTATTTAGAAAAAAAAATTCTACTAAATCTTCTGTATCTTTATAAGTATTCATGATTGCACGTGAATCTAATTTTTTTCTCGTTCCTCGATATGGTCCGTTGAAAAAAGGATCATAAGCTTTTGGCAAGCATTTCTTTTTTTTTTCATCATCACATAATATGGTTTTTTTTTCAAGCATATCCAAACTAGAGGATCTCTCATTTTGTTCTATAATTTGGATTCGGCTTCTCAATTCATTGTTCAAATTGCACTTTTTTTTTTCATTAGCATAAATCCAAGAATTATAAAGATCTTCGTCATATAGTTTTTCTATTATGTACAAAGAAATTCTTTGTTCTAGCATTTCCGAAAAAGTTGATAAACTGGGCGGATATGTAAAGGATATTATTTGTTTCCCATCACTTGTACATGTAAAAAAAAAAAATTGTGACATTTCATTGCGTAAAGCATTTTCTAATTTATCATTTTTTATATATCGCAATGGACGATTCCATCGCTTATAATCAAAAAAAAAAGTGACAAAAGTTCTTTCAACCCACAATCTTTTATTTTTCTCTTCTTTCAGTCTTACCAATTCCCAATTCTCTTGATGGGTCTCCAGATCAAAATCTTCGTAAACCGGGCTATCTTGATAGTATGCCTCTTGAAAGTTAAATTCATCCTTTGTTTTTTCCTTTCTATTCACTCGGATCTCTTCCGTTTCATCTATTTTGTCCAGATCCTCCTTTTCTTCCGAATAAAGGTAAGGTTTTTCTTCGGTGGATTCCTCTTGTTCTTGTTCAGTCTCCTTCATTTCATAAGTTGTTTCTACATCACTTTCTTCCTCTCTTTTTTCCCCTTCTTCCATTTCTAAGGTTTCTTTATCTTTCAGTTTCTTAGTGACAATAGGTGACGGCATTTTGCCTAAAGAGTAAAAACAGGTAATAAATAAGAGGATACTAAAGATTCGACCCATAGAATTTCTCAATTCTAACACGAGATACTTATTAGATCGAAGAGAACGATTTTGCCGTATCCAGAATAATACCAATCCAACCCATTTAATGAATAAAATGTGACCTATTAACCAACCAACAAAACTACTTGTTAAAAATAAAATCTTGTTGTTGCATCGAAACATATAAATGTTGACTAATCTAGCTAACGTGGAACTTGGTAAAATAAAATGGTTGAATAATTGAATAATTAGATTATTAAGGAATACACATTGAATGCTGAGATTACGCATTGAATTTCTGTGAGTAGATCTATAATCAAAAAAGTTTTTATGATTGTTCCAGAAGAAATGAAACAAAAGATACGGTAGAACTAGGACAGTTATTGTATGAGGTCTACCTAATGCTAGATGCAGAGGCGCATAATAGATCGATAAGAACATCATGAGCTGTCCCGAAATAAAACCAGTTGTTGCGGATACCTCCTTTTCATTTCCTTCTTCCATAATCCAAGTTCGGAGAAATAAGAGATAAGAGGGCCCTATGGAGAATGTGGTCATAAATCCATAATAGAGCCCGATCACAACGACCGAATTTATTATTTTCATGCATAAGGATAATGGATTACCTAGTAGAAAAGATTTAAAAATCATCACAAACCTCCCCCCTTTTTTTTCTATTGCAATTTCATGTTCTAGTTGCAATTTCTCGATTATTATATGATGAT